GAACCCATTTCATTTGAATTGGTGCTTTCTCCATCATGATTATTGTGAAGAGACATCGACCAAAATTAGCCTTGGACAATTTATTTGTGAAAATGTATGTCTATTTAAATATGAACCACACGTAAAAAAATCTGGTCAAATTTTAATTATTAATGTCGACTCTTTAGTTATAAGATCAGCTAAGCCTTATTTGGCTACTCCTGGAGCAACTGTTCATGGTCATTATGGGAAAATCCTTTACGAAGGAGATACATTAGTTACATTTATATATGAAAAATCGAGATCTGGTGACATAACACAAGGTCTTCCAAAAGTAGAACAAATCTTAGAAGTGCGTTCGATTGATTCAATATCGATGAACCTCGAAAAGAGAGTTGAAGGTTGGAACGAACGTATACCAAGAATTCTTGGGATCCCCTGGGGGTTTTTGACTGGAGCTGAGCTAACCATAGCCCAAAGTCGTATCTCTTTGGTTAATAAGATCCAAAAGGTTTATCGATCCCAGGGGGTACAGATCCATAATAGACATATAGAGATTATTGTACGTCAAGTAACATCAAAAGTGTTGGTTTCAGAAGATGGAATGTCTAATGTTTTTTCGCCTGGAGAATTAATCGGATTGTTGCGAGCGGAACGAGCAGGGCGTGCTTTGGACGAATCGATCTGTTATCGGGCAATCTTATTGGGAATAACAAGAGCGTCTCTGAATACTCAAAGTTTCATATCCGAAGCTAGTTTTCAAGAAACCGCTCGAGTTTTAGCAAAAGCTGCTCTACGAGGTCGTATTGATTGGTTGAAAGGCCTGAAAGAGAACGTTGTTCTGGGGGGGATTATACCTGTTGGTACCGGATTCAAAAAATTAGTGCACCGTTCAAGGCAAGACAAAAACATTTATTTGGAAATCAAAAGAAAAAATCTATTCGAGTTGGAAATGAGAGATATTTTGTTACACCATAGAGAATTTTTTTGTTCTTACGCGGCAAACAATTTCCATGAGACAAATTTACATGAGACATCAGAACAATCATTTATGCGATTTAATGATTCCTAAGAGCGGATTTTTTTTTAACTTTAACTATCTTTTAACTATACTGGTCTGATTATTGATTTGGTAATAAATAAAATAAGTAATTAAAAAAATTTATGGTTTGTGCCGTGTATCAATGGTCAATCCCCGGTAGAAGGTTCCATCGGAACAATTATTTATTTCAAGGTACCTCGTCTCTTTGTTAATAATAAGAAAAATAAAAAACAAAAAGGAAGTGTGGGAAAAAATGACAAGAAGATATTGGAACATCAATTTGGAAGAGATGATGGAAGCAGGAGTTCATTTTGGTCATGGTACTAAGAAATGGAATCCTAGAATGGCCCCTTACATCTCTGCAAAGCGTAAAGGTATTCATATTACAAATCTCGCTAGAACTGCTCGTTTTTTATCAGAAGCCTGTGATTTAGTTTTTGATGCAGCAAGTAGGGGAAAAAGCTTCTTAATCGTCGGTACCAAAAATAAAGCATCGGATTCAGTAGCATCGGCTGCAATAAGGGCTCGGTCTCATTTTATTAATCAAAAATGGCTCGGTGGTACGTTAACGAATTGGTCCACTACGGAAACGAGACTTTATAAGTTCAGGGACTTAAGAGCAGAAGAAAAGATGGGGAAACTCAACCGTCTCCCCAAAAGAGATGCAGCAATGTTGAAGAAAAAATTATCTACCTTGCAAACATATCTCGGTGGGATCAAATATATGACGGGATTGCCTGATATTGTGATCATCGTTGATCAGCAAGAAGAATATACGGCTCTTCGAGAATGTGCCATTTTGGGGATTCCGACGATTTGTTTAATCGATACAAATTCTGACCCAGATCTTGCAGATATTTCGATTCCAGCCAACGATGACGCTATAGCTTCAATTCGATTGATTCTTAACAAATTAGTATCTGCAATTTGTGAGGGTCGTTCTAGCTATATAAGAAATCGTTGATTATGATTAAGATTAAGAATAATAAGATTACTTAATGTTAATTATTGGGCAACTCCATAGATTTATTGGATCGGTTACTTTTTTTTTGAATTTTTTTAAATAGATAAAAAAAAAGAACTGGGGATATTGATATATATTATGATGTTATGTGATTTCTTGGTATCCTAAATATATGATTAATGATTCAAGTTGGTGAGTTGAGAAAGAAATGGTTGAATCAAACTAATTCCTTTTTTGAAGTTCAATTTCTATCAGAGGACAATATGAATGTTATACCATCTTACATTAAAACACTCAAGGGGTTATACGATATATCGGGTGTAGAAGTAGGCCAACATTTCTATTGGCAAATAGGAGGTTTACAAATCCATGCCCAAGTACTTATCACTTCTTGGGTCGTAATTGCTATCTTGTTAGGTTCAGTCATCATAGCTGTTCGGAATCCACAAACCATTCCGACCGACGGTCAGAATTTCTTTGAATATGTCCTTGAATTTATTCGAGACTTGAGCAAAACCCAGATTGGAGAAGAATATGGACCTTGGGTTCCCTTTATTGGAACTATGTTCCTATTTATTTTTGTTTCTAATTGGTCAGGTGCTCTTTTACCTTGGAAAATCGTACAGTTACCTCATGGGGAGTTAGCTGCGCCCACGAATGATATAAATACTACTGTTGCTTTAGCTTTACCCACGTCAGTGGCATATTTTTATGCGGGTCTTACCAAAAAAGGATTGGGTTATTTCGAGAAATACATCAAACCAACTCCAATACTTTTACCAATTAACATCCTAGAAGATTTCACAAAACCTTTATCTCTTAGTTTTCGACTTTTCGGGAATATATTGGCTGATGAATTAGTAGTTGTTGTTCTTGTTTCTTTAGTCCCTTCAGTAGTTCCTATACCTGTCATGTTTCTTGGATTATTTACAAGTGGTATTCAAGCTCTTATTTTTGCAACGTTAGCCGCGGCTTATATAGGCGAATCCATGGAGGGTCATCATTGACTAGTTTTCGAAATAGTCTTTTTTTTAGCTTATCCCAATTCATGCATGGTTCAAGATAATCTGCTTGGTTGGAGAACATAATAGATATAAATACGTATGAATATATGACCTAGAGTCGTAGGAGAGAAGATGAACGATATTACGGAATTGTAAAAAAAAAGATGGGTTGGGGAGGTCACACTAGATGTATGTAATGTCTATAAGTCCAGCCACTTTTTGTGTGGGTTTCGAGGAATGATTCTATAATCCGATTCAATATAAAATGCGGCCAGTTTACGTTATGGAAGAAAGAAATGTATATGTAATATTAGATATTCACTAGTTATATAGTCCTATCTATATATAAATAGAAGTCCTTATACCCCACGTTATACCCTACCTATATACTAACTAACTATATATATATCTAACTATATATAGCATATAGTTAGATATATATATAGTTATATGTATTGATATACATATTGATATCGTTGATATCGATCATATTGATATCCATTTCATATATTGATTTGATTGCAGTTTACTGTATTTAGATTAGATGGATTACAAGATAAGTAAAGTCCTTTCTTCTGTTTCATTTGTGATTGTGGATTGGATGAAAAAACAGATGAACTCAAGGATATAGAAGAGTAAAGAACGAAGGATTGAATGAAAGAATGGTTGGAAAGAAAGAAATGCAATAACTAGAACCATATGTATATGGATTTACAAAAACTTCATCATGGGTAGAAACTAAAAACGAGATATCGAAGTAGTTCTGACGATTCAGTAATATTATCATTATTTTTTAGTTACTTCGACCCAATAGATCTTAATGATCAAACTTAATGATAAAATTAAGTAATAATTCATTGGTTGATTGTATCATTAACCATTTCTTTTTCTTTTTTTTTGGTGCGAGGAACTTACCATGAATCCACTGATTTCTGCCGCTTCCGTTATTGCTGCTGGATTGGCTGTAGGACTTGCTTCTATTGGACCTGGAGTTGGTCAAGGTACTGCTGCAGGCCAAGCTGTAGAGGGTATTGCGAGACAACCAGAAGCAGAGGGTAAAATACGAGGTACTTTATTGCTTAGTCTAGCTTTTATGGAAGCTTTAACAATTTACGGACTGGTTGTGGCATTAGCGCTTTTATTTGCGAATCCTTTTGTTTAATCCTAGAAATGTAAAAAAGTACCTTAGATTGCATACTTTTTTTACTTTTTTTTCTTATTTTATTAACTTGAAATTAAATTGCCGTTTGCTTCTTCGAATTATATCAACACTTTACTCCTATAATTACTTATTTGTTGAGACTCCAGGAAGGACTGCTTTGAGGATGAGGAATTACCAGATCACTCGCTTTCTTCCTTCCTGTCCTTAGCTTAGTACAATACAATGGAAACTTTTTTCCTTTTAGGAAACGTTTCCACAAACGATATATTTCGCAATTGAAATGAGACCTAACCTAAATGAAATTACTAGATTTAATCTATTCCCATTAAAAAGGGGGAAATTCAATTAAAAATAAATAAATTGATCAAAAAAGAAAGGGGCGAGCGAAGTGATAGTTTGTTCTTTGTCAGTCCTATCTATAAGAGGAGAGCATATGAAAAATGTAACCGATTCTTTCGTTTTCTCACGCCACTGGCCATCCGCCGGGAGTTTCGGGTTTAATACCGATATTTTAGCAACAAATCCAATAAATCTAAGTGTAGTGATTGGTGTATTGATTTTTTTTGGAAAGGGAGTGTGTGCGGGTTGTGTATTTCAAGAATAGGTTGGATCCATCCGGCTGCACTTTACGTTATTTATAGTTATTTATAGTTATAGTATATTTAGGATAAATAGGAAAAAAGGTGCACGATCTCGACGAATTACTTATGAATAAATTCAAAAATCATATGTAAGAACCATAGCATTTCGTGACTTATTGGTAAATCAACTTTGATTCTCTATCAACCAATAATGTGAGACCATTAACATGGTTAAAGCTAAACTGTTTGAAGTCCAGGCAAAACATGG